GAGGAGTTTTATTCTTGCTCGTTCGTTCATTATTTTACTTGCTCTATATGTAAGTTTGTGCGTGATTGTCCTGTTGGTTCTAGATGGTCCAGTGAGGGCTTATTTGATTCTCATTAGTTATTTTTATTGGTCAAGGATTCTTGTAGTTAGTAATGTATTTTTAGTTTCGGTTAAATTTTGTGCCAGCAGCCGCGGTTATACCTTGGATGCAGTTGAACGTGTTTGGTTTGTGATAGTTATATGTTTGTGAGTTTGTTGGGTTTTATGTTGGGAGGTTGACTGGGTGAAATTTTTATTTTTGTTATTTTCCTTTTGTTATTGTTTGGAGGCTATGAAATTCTTTTTTTAGACTAGGATTAGATACCCTATTATTTTGGAATGTTAATTTTTGTGCTTGAGTAGTACTAGGTATGTTCTTGAAACTTAAAGAATTTGGCGGTATTTTATTCCGTTCAGAGGAATCTGTCTCGTTATCGATAGTCCGCGTTGGACCTTACTTGGTTGCTATGGTTTGTATACCGCCGTTTATTGATTATGCTTTTAGGGTTTGTTAATTTTCTGGTTTCTCTATTTTGATTTATTTCAGGTCAAGGTGCAGCTTGTTTCTAAGTGTTATTGATGGATTACATTGTTTTTTGTTGTTTGGATTGCTGGTTGAATTATTAGCATGAAATTGGATTTGATTGTAATGTCTTGGAGATTGTTTTCGTGATATGGGTTCTAAGATATGTACACATCGCCCGTCGCTCTCGTTTAGTTGTTGATGAGATAAGTCGTAACAAAGTGGTTGTACCGGAAGGTGTGGCTGGAGTGATTATGCAAGCCATTTCTGTTAGTTGAGATTTCATTTACGCTGAATTTTTTGTCGTGCGATTCGGCATGGTTTGATTTATTGATTATCTTGTTGTTAGATTGGGTTAATTTTGGTTTGGGACTTCGGTAAAATATTATTTTGTTGTTGTATTTTCTTTTGATTTAATTTTTTTGCGATAGATTACTTGTACTGTGAGGGGTTGATTTGTTGTGTTTTTGGAAGCAGGCTTGTTTTGTCGTACCTTGTGTATCAGGGTTCATTGAATTGTATTATTTATTTTTATTTCCCGATTTTAAAGGAGTTAATGGTTTATTTTAGTTGCTGTTTCATTAGCATTAAGGATAGGCTGTTGGTAGTGAAATGTTATTCGTTTTTAGTGGTTTCTGGTTTTTCAAGAAATGAATTTAATTCATGCGTTTTGTTTAGATTTTTACTGTTGTTTATTTGTCTTTATTGGGCGCTAAGATTAAGGGGGATTAGCTCCTTGTTTTGTTTTTATAATTTTTGTGTGTAATTTAGTTTTGTGGATTTTATAGTGATTTTCGATTTGATTATGTTAAAATTTTATTTATTTTTTTTGTTATTTTATTTTGTTTAATTATTTATTGGAATGTTTTCTTTACTTTTTGTTGGATTGTAATTATTGTGGGATTAGTAAATTTGTTTATTGTATTGTTTATATTTCTGTTTAATTTCTTTTGAGGAATTAGGCAAAATTTTGTGTCCGCCTGTTTAACAAAAACATCTTTTCTTGTTAGTTTTTGAAGTATGGCCTGCCCGCTGACGTTTAAGTTGAAGGGCCGCGGTATTTTGACCGTGCAAAGGTAGCATAATCATTAGTTCTTTAATTGTGATCTGGAATGAATGGCTTGACGAGGCATGAGCTGTCTTAGTGTTGAATGTTTTATTGAATTTGGTCTTTGAGTTAAAATTCTTAGATGTTTTTATGGGACGAGAAGACCCTATAGAGTTTAACATTTGGTTTATTTATTTATTGGTTGTTTGTTTGTTTTTTGGTAAGTGGGCCTTTTGTTTTGTTGGGGTGATGAGAGGAATGATTTAACTCCTCTTGGTTTTGGTTATATTGATTTATATTTATTTGATCCATTTATTTTGATTATAAGACTAAATTACCTTAGGGATAACAGCGTTATCTTCCTTGAGAGTTCTTATCGGCAGGGGGGTTTGCGACCTCGATGTTGGATTAAGGTGAATTTTTGGTGTAGGGGCTGAAAGTTGTATTGGGTCTGTTCGACCCTTGGAATCTTACATGATCTGAGTTCAAACCGGCGTGAGCCAGGTTGGTTTCTATCTATAAGTGTAATTTTATACCTTAGTACGAGAGGACCAGGTATTTGGAATAATTTTATTGTAGTTGAATTTTATTAACTGAACTATTTTGGCAGATAAGTGCACTGGATTTAGAATCTATTAATGTAAATTTTTTATTTTACAAGTAGTATTAGTTATGTTGGCATTGTTCTCTGTTGTTGTGTTTTTGTTGTTGGTTGTTTTTGTTTTGGTAGGGGTGGCATTTCTTACTCTTTTGGAACGGAGGGTTTTAGGCTATATTCATATTCGTAGGGGTCCCAATAAGGTTGGATTTATTGGTATTCTTCAGCCTTTTAGAGATGCTGTTAAGTTGTTCTCTAGGGAACAATATTTTCCTCTAGTTTCTAATTATTTGGTTTATTATTTTTCTCCTGTTTCTGCGTTGTTTCTTTCTTTGTTAATTTGGCTGTTGATCCCCTATTTGAGAGGATTTATTTCTTTTGAGTTGGGTTTGTTGTTTTTTCTGGCCTGTACTAGACTTGGTGTTTATACCGTTATGATTGCTGGTTGGTCATCTAATTCTGGTTATTCTTTATTAGGTGGGTTGCGTGCTTTGGCTCAGACTATTTCTTATGAAGTTAGATTGGCTTTTATTTTGTTTTCTTTTGTTATTTTGGTTTGCGGGTATAATTTGATTTATTTTTATTTGTTTCAGGTTTATGTTTGGTTAATTTTCTTTTCTTTCCCTTTGTCTTTTGTTTGGTTTATTTCTTGTTTGGCTGAGACTAATCGTACTCCTTTTGATTTTGCTGAGGGGGAGTCTGAATTGGTTTCTGGTTTTAACGTTGAGTATGGTGGTGGTGGGTTTTCTTTAATTTTCTTGGCTGAATATGCTAGTATTCTTTTTATGAGATTGTTGTTTTGTATTATTTTTTTGGGTAGTGATCTTTATTCTATTTTCTTTTATGTTAGGTTGACTTTTGTGTCTTTTTTGTTTGTTTGGGTTCGTGGCACTTTACCACGTTTTCGTTATGATAAGTTGATGTATTTGGCTTGAAGGAGTTTTTTGCCTCTTTCTTTAAATTATCTTTTGTTTTTTGTTGGTGTTAGGCTTTTAATCCTTTCTTTGTTGTAGGTGTATTAATTTAGGCATTAAAGTTAATAGAAGGCTTGAACTTCTCTCATAGTGTTTTCAAGGCACTAGGCTTTTCTTGTTGCTTATTTAACTAGTTTATTGTTTTGTCTCATAGGCTTGTTGTTATGGGGTTTATGATATAGTATAGGAAGTATACTACTGTTAGGATTTGTCCCGTTAGGATGTATGGGTCTTCTACTGGTCGTGCTCCGATTCAGGTAAGTAGGATTACTGTGTTTGTTATTGTTCAGAATATTGCCTGGTTTATTGGGTAGAATTGTGTTCCTCGGAATTTGGATTTATTGGTTGGTATAATGAATAGGATTGCAATTGATATGACTAGTGCGATAACTCCTCCTAACTTGTTAGGGATTGATCGTAGGATTGCGTATGCGAATAGGAAGTACCATTCTGGCTGGATGTGTACTGGTGTTACTAGTGGATTGGCTGGGGTGAAGTTATCTGGGTCTCCCAGGAGGTAGGGTTCTTTTAGGGTTAGTGTTGATAGTAGTATAATTATGATTGCGAATCCCAGGATGTCTTTTACTGTGAAGTATGGGTGGAATGGGATTTTATCTGTGTTTTTGTTTAGTCCTAGTGGGTTGTTGGATCCTGTTTGGTGTAGGAATAGTAGGTGGATTAGGGTTATTGCTGCGATTGCGAATGGTATTATAAAGTGGAGTGCGAAGAATCGTGTTAGTGTTGCGTTGTCTACGGCGAATCCACCTCATACTCATTGAACTATTTCCTTTCCTATGTATGGGACTGCTGATAGCAGGTTTGTGATTACGGTTGCTCCTCAGAATGATATTTGTCCTCATGGGAGTACATATCCTAGGAATGCTGTTGCTATTGTTAGGAATAGAATTGCCACTCCTACTGATCATGTATGTACAAATTTGTATGATCCGTAGTATATGTTTCGTCCGATGTGTATGTAGATACATACGAAGAATAGTGATGCTCCGTTTGCGTGTAGTGTTCGTAGTAGTCATCCATAGTTTACGTCTCGGCAAATGTGTCTTAGTCTGGAGAATGCGGCGTTGGTGTCTGGGCAGTAGTGTATGGCTAGGAATAGTCCTGTTAGGATTTGTGCAATTAGGCAGACTCCTAGTAGTGATCCGAAGTTTCATCATCCTCTAATTGTTGATGGTGTTGGTAGGTCTACTAGGGCGTTGCTTGCGATTTTGAGGAGGGGGTGTTTGTTTCGTATGGGTTTGTTCATTAGTTTGTGTGTCGTAGCGGTCCCCTTGAGATGCTGATAATGTTTACTACTACAATTAGTGTGAGGAGTATATATAGTACTAGCATGATGGTTATTGTTCCTGTGTTTTGGTTGTATATTATTATTGTTGTTGATGTGATTTCATTTTCTATTGTTGCGTCATGTATGTTTATTTCTTTGTTATTTGTTTGGTCTGGTATAATGTATGTTAGTGCTGGTGATGCTATTAGTGCGATTAGGATTATTTTGTTGGATGGTGAGAATATCTCATTTGATGCTAGTCTTGTCATGTATATGAATAGTACTAATATCCCTCCGATTATGATCATGAAAAGAATGTATGAGAATCAGAATCTTTTGTATATGGTTCCTCTGATTAGGCATGTTATTGTGGTTTGTAGGAGTAGTATTATTCCTATGGCTAGTGGGTGTTTTATTTGTGTAAATATTATTCTTGTTATTATTCTTGTTGATATTAGTAGTTTTGTTATATCAGGGGGTATTTTATTTAAAATGTTAGTTTTGGGGACTAATGAAATGGCGTTTGTCTTTCCTCTGAAGTTTTAAAAGGTTGTGTCCTTATTTTTGGTTTACAAGACCAATATTTTTATTAAATTATTAAAACTTAATGTCAATGTGGTTGTATCTTTTTGTTCTTTATTTTTGTGGTGTTTGGTCTTTTTCTTCTGGCCGTAAGCACTTGTTGGTTACTTTGTTGAGATTGGAGTTTGTTGTTTTGGTTTTGTATCTTTCGGTTTATTTTTACTTATGTGGTTTTAATTATAGTTTGTTTTTTGTTGTTTATTTTTTGATTTTTTCGGTCTGTGAAGGCTCGTTGGGCCTGTCTGTTTTGGTTTCTATGATTCGTAGTCATGGTAATGATTATTTTCGTTCTTATAGAGTTCTTCAATGCTAAAGTTTCTTTGTTTTTTATTGTTTTTGACCCCCTTGTGTATTTCTTGTTCTTGATGATTGATTTGTTCTTTGTTGTTTTTGGTTTCTTTTTTCTACCTTTTTTCTTTTCCTTATTTTTTTTGTTGAGGTAGTTTGGGTTACTTTTTTGGTTGTGATGTAATTTCTTATGGTCTTGTCTTCTTGAGCTTGTGGATTTGTGTTCTTATGATTTTGGCCAGAGAGTCTGTACTTCGTTCGGGTTACTTTCCTGGATTTTTTCTTTTTGTTATTGTTTTTCTTGTTACTATGTTGTATTGTACTTTTAGAAGTGTTGGTTTGCTCTCTTTTTATGTTTTCTTTGAGAGTAGATTGATTCCTACTTTATTTCTTATTTTGGGCTGGGGGTATCAGCCGGAGCGTATTCAAGCGGGTGTTTACTTATTGTTCTATACTTTGTTGGCGTCTCTTCCTTTATTGGTTGGTATTTTGTATATCTATAGTTCATTAGGTTCGTTGTGTTTATTTTTATTACGGGGTGGCGTTGTTGGTGGTTTATTTTATGTTTGTATGGTTTTGGCTTTTTTGGTTAGGATGCCTATGTTTTTGGTACATCTATGGCTTCCTAAGGCCCATGTTGAGGCTCCTGTTTCTGGATCGATGATTTTGGCTGGTGTTTTGTTGAAGCTCGGTGGTTATGGTTTACTTCGTGTGTTTCCTATTTTGTCTAGGTTTGGTTTTGGGTTTGGTATTGTTTGGCTTGTTTTGGGTTTGGTAGGTGGTTTGTTGGTTAGTTTGTTTTGTATACGACAGACTGATTTGAAGTCATTAATTGCTTATTCGTCTGTGGCTCATATGGGTATGGTTATTGGTGGTATTATGACTATGAGTTATTGGGGTGTGTGTAGATCTTTTGCTTTGATGATTGCTCATGGTTTGTGTTCTTCTGGTCTTTTTTGTCTTTCTAACATTTCTTATGAGCGGTTTGGTAGTCGTAGATTGTTGGTTAATAGGGGTTTAATAAATCTTATGCCTAGAATAACTATGTGGTGGTTTTTATTGAGTGCTTGTAATATGGCCGCTCCCCCTTCTCTTAATCTTCTTGGGGAAATTGGCTTGTTGAGTAGTTTAGTGTCGTGGTCTTGATATCTTATGCTTGTTTTAATTTTCTTGTCCTTTTTTAGTGCGGCGTATACGCTTTATATGTATTCTTATAGCCAGCATGGATCTATTTTTTCTGGCCTGTACTCTTGTTCATTGGGCTATGCTCGTGAGTTTTTGTTGTTGTTTTTGCATTGGTTTCCTTTAAATTTGGTTATTTTGAGGGTTGATTTTGTTGTTTTTTGGGTGTAGAATGGGATTTTTAGTCTAAATAGTTTAATTTAAAATGCTGATTTGTGGTGTCGGTGATGTGATTAGTTGGTTGCTTTAGACTGTGATACCTGTTTCTGTTTGTTTTTCTAGATTTGTTTTCTTGTTTTTCTTGGGTTGGTTTTCTTGTTTTTTGGGTGTTTATTTTATTTTGTCTGATTTAGTTTATTTTGTTGATTGGGCAATTGTGAGACTGAATGGTAGTTCTGTTGTGATGACTTTTTTATTTGATTGGATGTCTTTGTTGTTTATGGGGTTTGTTTTTATTATTTCGTCTCTTGTTATTTTGTATAGCGATGATTACATGTTTGGTGATTTGAACATTTTTCGGTTTATTTCGTTGGTTTTAATGTTTGTGATTTCTATAATGTTTTTAATTGTTAGTCCTAATATGATTAGAATTTTATTGGGTTGGGATGGTTTAGGTTTGGTTTCTTATCTTTTGGTAATTTATTATCAGAATGTGAAGTCTTATGGTGCTGGTATGTTGACGGTATTGTCTAATCGTATTGGTGATGTGGCTTTACTGATGGTTATTGCTTGAATGCTTAATTTTGGTAGTTGGAGATTTATTTATTATTTGGATTTTTTGTCGGGTTCTGTTGAGATGGAGTTGATTTCTTTTCTTGTTGTTTTAGCAGCTATGACTAGGAGTGCCCAGATTCCTTTTTCTTCTTGGTTGCCTGCGGCGATAGCTGCCCCCACTCCTGTGTCTGCTTTGGTTCATTCTTCTACGTTGGTTACTGCTGGTGTTTACTTATTGATTCGGTTTAGTCCTTCTTTTGGTCATTTGTTGAGTGTTGTTTTGTTGTTGATTTCTGGGTTAACTATGTTTATGGCGGGCCTTGGGGCTAATTTCGAGTATGATTTGAGGAGGATTATTGCTTTATCTACTTTGAGACAGTTGGGTCTTATAATTATAACTATTTCTGTTGGTCTCTCTGGGTTGGCTTTTTTTCACTTGTTGACTCATGCTTTGTTTAAGGCTTTGTTGTTTATGTGTGCGGGGGGCGTAATTCATTCTATAGGGGATTCTCAAGATATTCGTTTTATGGGGGGCTTGTCTATTTATATGCCTTTTACTTCTTCTTGTTTGATGGTTTCTAATTTTGCTTTATGTGGTATACCTTTTCTAGCTGGATTTTATTCTAAGGATTTTATTTTGGAGATGGTTTCTATGAGATATGTGAATGTTTTTGGCTTTCTTTTGTTATTTCTTTCTACGGGCTTAACGGTTTGTTATTCTTTTCGTTTGTTTTATTTTGTTTTGTGTGGTGATTTTAATTTTGTTTCTTCTTATTCTATGGTGGAGACTAATTATAATATGGTTGTTGGTATGGTTGGCTTGTTGACTATGTCGGTTCTTGGTGGTAGTTCGTTAATGTGATTGATTTGTCCTACTCCTTCTGTTGTTTGTTTACCTTATTATTTGAGGTTTCTTACTTTTTTTGTGGTGTTGTTGGGAGGTTGACTGGGTTATGAAATTTCTAGTTTTAATTTTAGTGATTATTTGTTTTCTATTTATTATTATGGCGTTTCTTCATTTTCTGGTTCTATGTGGTTTATGCCATTTTTTTCTACTTATGGGGTTTCTTTTGGTCCCCTGGGATTTGGCTATGGGTCAGCGAAGGTTTTTGATTCTGGTTGGATGGAGTATTTTGGTGGTCAGGGTTTGTATTGGGTTCTTTTTAGTCTCGGTAAGGTTAATCAGTGAGCTCAGTATAGTAGTTTGAGGGTATTTTTAGTCTTTTTTGTTATGTGGGTTGTTATTTTATTGTTTTTATTGACTTTTTACTTAAATAGCTTAATTATTTAGAGCGCGACGCTGAAGATGTCGATGAGGTTTTTGTTGACCTTTAAGTGGTTGGTTAGTTGGTTGTTATTTATAAAAGTTGGACTTTATCTTTACAGTGAAAATGTAATGTTTTCTTAAACTATATAAATAGAAGTGTAAACGGATTTTAACCGCTATAGTGATAAGTTAGCAGCATTCACTTTTTCTGTCACTTCTTTAACTGGAATTCTTTAATTCATTTTTATTATTAACAATAATATACCTCTGCTTTGGTTTCAGTTAAGGGTTGGATAGTGAGGATAGGTTTACTATCTAGGATCAGGTCGAAACTGATTGCAATGAGTTGCTTCTCACTTTAATTTGAGGCTAGCTGCTGTGCAGCACTTTTTGAATGCAACCCAAATGTTATTATTAACTATAGTCCCTGGTTTAATTTCTTCATTCTAGTGATCCCTGATTTCATTCATGATATAGTCCAATAATTAGGATTAGGAGGAATGCTGATCTAATTAGTGCCCATGATTTTATTCTTGATGTTGTTACGGTAATTGGTATTGGTAGTAGTAGTGCGATTTCTACGTCGAAGATTATGAAAATTACTGCAATTAGGAAAAATCGTGATGAGAACGGTAGTCGTGCTGAATTTTTGGGGTCAAATCCGCACTCGAATGGTGATCTTTTTTCTCGGTCTTCATTGCTTTTTTTTGAGATTAAAGTGGTTAGGTATATTACTGCTGTTGATAGTATGATTGTGATTGTTGTTGCTGTTATGGTTATTAATATTACTTATCTTGCTTTCACAAATTTCTTGATTGGAAGTCAAGTATACTTTACTTGTATTAGATAAGTAGTGTTTTATCTTCCTCATCAGTAGATTGAGATATATAGGAATAGTCATACTACATCTACGAAGTGTCAGTATCATGCTGCTGCTTCAAATCCAAAGTGGTGGTTTGATGAGAAGTGTAGGGCGGCTTGTCGTAATAGACATGTCGTTAGGAATGTTGTTCCGATGATTACGTGTAGTCCGTGGAATCCTGTTGCTATGAAGAAAGTTGATCCGTAGGCGGAGTCTGCAATTGTGAATGGGGCTTCAATGTATTCGTAGGCTTGGAGTGCAGTGAAATATAGTCCTAGTAGGACTGTGAAGAACAATCCTTGTGTTGCTTGTCTGAAGTTATTTTCTAGTAGTCTGTGGTGTGCTCATGTTACGGTTACTCCTGAGGCGAGTAGGATTGCGGTGTTTAGTAGTGGAACTTGTAGTGGGTTGAATGGTTGAATTCCTGTGGGGGGTCATGTTGATCCTAGCTCAATTGTGGGCGATAGGCTGCTGTGGAAGAATGCTCAGAAGAATGATGCGAAGAATAGTACTTCTGAGATGATGAATAGAATTATTCCTCATCGTAATCCCCTTGTTACTATTTTTGTGTGGAGTCCTTGATAGGTTCCTTCTCGGGTGATGTCTCGTCATCATTGGATTATGGTTAGTACAGTGATTACGGTTCCTACTCCCAGTAGGCTGTTGTCATATTGGTGGAATCATTTGATTAGTCCTATTAGTGTGACTATTGCTCCAATTGCTCCAGTGAGGGGTCATGGTCTTTTGTTTACTATGTGGAATGGGTGATTTTCGTGATTTGACATTAGTTTACTTCTCTAGAGTATAGTGTTCTCAGGATTGCGAATACATATGATTGGATGATGGCTACCGCTGCTTCTAGAATTAGTAGGAGGATTTGTGCTGCGATTAGAATTGTTAGTAAGGTGTGGTTTATTGCGGGCCCATTGTTTCCTAGGAGGGTAAGTAGTAGGTGACCAGCAATCATATTCGCTGTTAATCGTACAGCTAGGGTTCCTGGTCGGATTAGGTTTCTAATCGTTTCGATTACGACCATAAATGGCATTAGTATTGTTGGTGTTCCTTGTGGTACTAAGTGTTCAAATATGTGGTTTGTGTTTTTGATTCATCCGAATAATATAAATCTTACTCATAGGGGTAGTGCTAGTGTTAGTGTAAGAGTTAGGTGGCTTGTTCTAGTGAAGACATATGGGAATAGTCCTAGGAAATTATTTATTAGGATTATGAGGAATAGTGAGGTGAAGATGAATGAATTTCCTTTGTTTTGATTTCCCTTTCTTAGGATTGTTTTTATTTCTCTGTGAAGTTTATTTATTAGTAGTCTGATTATTATATTGTTTCGTGATGGGATTAGTCAAATTCTTGTTGGGATTAGTAGGAGTCCTAGGGTTGTTCTTGTTCAGTTTAGAGGGAGTCTATTGATTTCTGTAGTTGGGTCAAAGATTGAGAATAAGTTTCTTATCATTTTCAGTTTATTTTATTGACGTTGATGGTGTTGGTGGTTTTTGTTGTTGTATTTGGGGATTGTGTGAAGTAGTTTATGATGTTGAATATTAGGAATGTTAGTAGGAATGTGATGTATAGTGCTATTCATTCTATTGGTATTATTTGAGGTATAAAAGGATATCATTGATTGATTACTTCAGTTTGACATTCTGATGTTATATAATTAACTAATCCTTTCATCAGAGATAATTGCTAGGCTATCATGAGCTGGTTTAAGAGACCATTACTTGCTTTCAGTCATCTGATGACTCTCTTATCTTTGAAGCTCAATTAATGAAGTGTTTTGCTGGTACTCTTTCAATTGTGATGGGTATAAATCTGTGGTTTGCCCCGCAAATTTCTGAGCATTGTCCGTATAGGATACCAGGGCGATTGATTGAGAATCTTGTTTGGTTTAGTCGTCCTGGCGTGGCGTCTGTTTTTACCCCTAGTCTTGGGATTGTCCATGAGTGTAGGACGTCCGCTGCTGTGACGATTAGTCGGATTGGTGAGTTTATTGGTAGGACGATTCGGTTGTCCGTGTCTAGTAGTCGGAATGTTCTTTCTTGTTGTTCTTCTTGGGGAATTATGTATGAGTCGAATTCTAGTTTTGTGAAGTCTGAGTATTCATATCTTCAGTATCATTGGTGTCCTACTGCTTTTAGTGTTAATGCTGGGTTATGGACTTCATCTATTAGATATAGGAGTCGTAGTGATGGTATGGCAATGAATACAAGGATGATTGCTGGTGCAATAGTTCATGTGGTTTCAATTATTTGTCCTTCTAGTATGAATCGTCTGGTTTGTTTATTTCGGATTAAGGTAATTATTATGTATGATACGGTTGTGGTAATTATTAGTATAATTATTAGTACGTGGTCGTGGAAGAAGACTAATTGTTCTATAATGGGGGATGCTCCATCTTGTAGTCTTATGTTTAATCATGTTGTCATTGGTTCTAATGAAAGTCTTCTTGTACTTTATATTTGGAGCTTAAATCCAGTGCACTTATCTGCCACGTTAGATTTGGTTATATTAGTTATTGGTTAGTGAGATGGTTGGCAATTCTGAGTATCTGTGTTCTGCTGGCGGGAAGTTTTGTAGTCATTCGATTGAGTTTCTTGTTTGTGTTGGGAATAGGATTTGTCGGTTTGATGAAATTCTTTCTCAGATGATGAATAGGAATATCATTACTCTTACAAATGAGATTGTTGACCCTATTGATGAGATGATGTTTCAGGTTGTGTAGGCGTCTGGGTAGTCTGAGTATCGTCGTGGCATACCAGCTAGTCCTAGGAAGTGTTGTGGGAAGAATGTTATGTTTACTCCTGTGAATATAACGGCGAATTGTGCCTTTAGTCACTTGGGGTTTATTGTAAGTCCGGTGAATAGGGGGAATCATTGAATGAATCCTGCTATAATTGCAAATACTGCTCCTATTGATAGTACGTAGTGGAAATGGGCAACTACATAGTAGGTATCATGTAGAATGATGTCGATTGATGAGTTTGCAAGGACTACTCCTGTTAGTCCTCCTATTGTGAATAGGAATACAAATCCTAGGGCCCATAGGCATGTTGCTCTGTATGTTAGTTGTGATCCGTATATTGTTGCTAGTCATCTAAAGATTTTGATTCCTGTTGGTACTGCAATGATTATTGTTGCTGATGTGAAGTATGCTCGTGTGTCGACGTCTATTCCTACTGTGAACATGTGGTGTGCTCATACTACAAATCCTAGTAGGCCAATTGCTAGTATAGCGAAGATTATTCCTAGGTTTCCGAATGCCTCCTTTTTCCCTCTTTCATGGCAGATGATGTGGGAGATTATACCAAATCCTGGTAGAATTAGAATATAGACTTCAGGGTGTCCAAAGAATCAGAATAGGTGTTGGTATAGGATTGGATCTCCCCCTCCTGCTGGATCAAAGAATGATGTGTTTAGATTACGGTCGGTTAGTAGTATGGTGATTGCTCCTGCTAGTACTGGTAGTGATAGTAAAAGTAGTAGTGCAGTGATAGCAACTGATCATACAAATAGTGGGATTCGTTCAGGTTTTATGTTCTTTGGTTTTATGTTGATTGTTGTTGAAATGAAGTTTACTGCTCCTAGGATTGATGATACACCTGCTAGATGTAGGGAGAAGATGGCTAGGTCTACGGATGCTCCGGCGTGTGCAATTCCTCTTGCAAGAGGGGGATAAACTGTTCATCCTGTCCCTGCTCCACTTTCTACTGCTCTACTTGCAAGTAGGAGTGTTAGTGATGGTGGTAGTAGTCAGAATCTTATGTTGTTTATTCGTGGGAATGCTATGTCTGGTGCTCCAAGTATTAGGGGTACTAGTCAGTTTCCGAAACCTCCAATTAGGATTGGTATAACCATGAAGAAAATTATAACAAATGCATGGGCTGTAACAATGACGTTGTAGATTTGGTCGTCTCCGATTAAGGATCCGGGTTGTCCTAGCTCTGTTCGGATAAGCATTCTGAGGGATGTTCCTACTATACCTGATCATGCACCAAATACGAAGTATAATGTTCCAATGTCCTTGTGGTTAGTTGAGAAAAATCATCGGTTAAAGATTAGTGGGGTGGCTGAGATAAATTAGTAGGTGATAGGCTGTAAATCTATTTAGGGGCGTTGACGTTGCTCTTCCACTATTGTGGTTTTTAGCCTTGTATTCATTTAGTGATGACAGAATGCAATTCTGTAGGGGTAGGTGTAAGGCTTACCAAGGCCTAAAGGTGAGCCCCTTATTTATAGCTTTGAAGGTTATTAGTTTAGTTTAACTTAAGGCCTTCTGTTCTTAGTTTGTTCTGATGATGATCGTGCATAGTGCTGCTCCTGTTAGTGAGATTGATGATAGAACCATGGCTCTGATGTTTTTGGCCTTCTTGTTTTTGTGTGATTGGCTGTTTCATTTTGGTTCTGTGGTTAGGATTATGAATCTTGAGTAGGAGATTTTTAGGTAGTAGTATAGTGTGATTAGTGATGCAACTACTATTATGGTTGCTATGGGTATTAGCTTATTTATGGTTATTGCTTGGATGATAAATCATTTTGGTAGGAATCCTAGGAATGGTGGGAGTCCTCCTAAGGAGAGTAGTGATGTGAATATTATGAATTTCATTAGTTTGGTTTCCCTACTTGTTATTATGGTTTGGTTGATGAATGACACTCTGGATAGTTTGATGACTGATAGTACTGTTAGCACTAGTGCTGAGTAGGTCACAAAGTATATTATCCATATGTTGTCTCCTGTAATTAGTGCTATTAGTATTCAACCGGTGTGGTTGATGGATGAATATGTTAGAATTTTTCGTATTGATGTTTGATTGAGACCTCCGATTGCTCCTACGATTGTTGATGCTAGAATAATTCTTAACATGAAAGAATTAATTTCAATCAGGTATGAAATTAGTATCATGGGTGCGGCCCTTTGAATAGTTATTAGTAGGCCGCAGTTTTCTCATCTTAATCCTTCTATGACTCCTGGGAACCACCAGTGAAATGGTGCTGCCCCTCTTTTTAAAAGCAGAGGTGTGCAGACAATTATTGGCGTGTATGGGGTCCCTACGTTCGTGAGTGTGAATAAGTCTTCCGTTACTGTTTTTATTACTACTATGAATAGTAGAGTTGCTGAAGCTAATACTTGAACGATAAAGTATTTTAGTGATGCTTCTGTGTTGTACATATTTTTGATGTTAGATATCAGTGGAATAAATGATATTAAATTTACTTCCAGGCCTATTCATGCGCCAATTCATGAATTAGACGATACAGACACTAACATACCTCTTACTAAGGTGATTAGTAATAGGATTTTGGTTGAGTTACTGGGCATTAGAGAAGAGAGTGTGTACTCTATTTATGGGGTATGAACCCATTAGCTTTATCTTAGCTTACTTTTCTATGTTGAGTTTTTATGTTCATACATCTTGGTGTATGGTGCACGGTGGCTTTTGATGCTTGTTGGTGACAGTTTAATTCTGTCGGATGTAATGAAGGTAGTTTGTGCTACATGTTTTATCCTATCACGATAGTCCTTTAATCAGGCTCATCATT